GCTAGTGTAGCTTAATGCAAAGCGTGGCACTGAAGATGCTAACATAAAACTTAAAACTTTTCACAAGCACTGCAGTTTTGGTCCTAGACTCAGTATTAATTTTAACTAAACTTACACATGCGAGTTTCAGCATTCCAGTGAAAACGCCCTAATCAAACCATTATTTGTTTAGGTGTTGGTATCAGGCACATACCTTTATAGCCCACGACACCTCGCTTAGCCACACCCTCAAGGGACTTCAGCAGTGATAAATATTATACAATAAGCGCAAGCTTGAATTAGTTATAGTTAAAAGAGTTGGTTAAACTCGTGCCAGCCACCGCGGTTATACGAGTAACACACATTAATACTTCACGGCGTAAAGGGTGATTTAAAAATTCTTAATAATATTAAAGTTAAAATTTTATATAGCTGTTATACGCACCCATAAACAAGAAATTCATTGACGAAAGTAACTTTATAAAAATTGATTTTTTGACCTCACGACAATTAAAACCCAAACTAGGATTAGATACCCTACTATGTTTAATTATAAATAGATAATTACTTACTACCTCATTCGCCTGAGAACTACAAGCGCTAGCTTAAAACCCAAAGGACTTGGCGGCACTTCAGATCTACCTAGAGGAGCCTGTTCTATAACCGATAATCCACGTTAAACCTCCCCACTCCTTGCCCTAAAACCGCCTATATACCGCCGTCGCCAGCTCACCCTATGAAGGAATAAAAGTAAGCAAAATGAATATATCATTCAACACGTCAGGTCGAGGTGTAGCGAATGGAGTGGAAGAAATGGGCTACATTTTCTTTCAAGAAAATTACGGATAATAAATGAAAAATAATTAATAAGGTGGATTTAACAGTAAGAATAAATAAGAATTTTATACTGAAGCCAGCTCTGAAGCGCGCACACACCGCCCGTCACTCTCCTCAAACTTGAAAATTTACTTACATAAAAAAATTACAAACATAAGAGGAGGCAAGTCGTAACATGGTAAGTGTACCGGAAGGTGCACTTGGAATAATCAAAATATAGCTAAATTAGTAAAGCATCTCCCTTACACCGAGAAGATACTCGTGCAACCCAAGTTATTTTGAACCTTAAAACTAGCCTACTTACCTTTAAAAAAATTAACAATATTAATATTCAATCTAAACATCATAAAATTAACTAAAACATTTATAATATTTTAGTATAGGTGATAGAACAAAAACTTAGAGCTATAGAGAAAAGTACCGCAAGGGAAAGTTGAAAAAAATGAAAAACTTTAAAGTTTAAAAAAGTAGAGATTAAATCTCGTACCTTTTGCATCATGATTTAGCTAGAATAACTAGGCAAAAAGATTTTTAGTCTACCCTCCCGAAACTAAGCGAGCTACTTCGGAGCAGCATAAAAGTGCCAACCCATCTCTGTTGCAAAAGAGTGGGAAGACTCCCAAGTAGGAGCGAAAGACCTACCGAGCTTAGTGATAGCTGGTTACCCAAAAAAAGAACTTTAGTTCTGCGTTAACTATTCAACATTATCACCCAAGATAATCTCAAAAAGACTATTTGTAATAATTAACAGTTATTCAAAAGAGGTACAGCTCTTTTGAATTAAGAAACAACTTTTTAAGGTGGATAATGATCATATTAATTAAAAAACTTAAACCCAGTGGGCCTAAAAGCAGCCACCTGTTAAGTAAGCGTCACAGCTCCAATTAAATGTAATTTTAAATACAGATAACAAATCCTATTCCCCTTATTAATATTGGGTTTTTTTATTAAATAATAAAAGAAATTATGCTAAAATGAGTAATAAGAGGAAAAACCTCTCCCTACACTAGTGTAAACCAGAACGAATTAAATCACTGGTATTTAACCGTCACCAACAGAGGTGATTATATAATTAAATAATAACTAGAAATACATATTATTTTAAACGTTAACCCCACACAGGTGTGTATCTAGGAAAGATTAAAAGAAAATAAAGGAACTCGGCAAACATTAACTCCGCCTGTTTACCAAAAACATCGCCTCTTGTTCAACAAATATAAGAGGTCCCGCCTGCCCTGTGAATCATTTTAACGGCCGCGGTATCCTGACCGTGCAAAGGTAGCGTAATCATTTGTCTTTTAATTAAAGACCCGTATGAAAGGCATCACGAGAGTTCATCTGTCTCTATTTTCCAATCAATGAAATTAGTCCTCTCGTGCAGAAACGAGAATCTTAATATAAGACGAGAAGACCCTATGGAGCTTTAAATAATCAAATTAATAATTTAAAACTTACAAGCTACGGACCTAAACAACAATAATTAAAATAATTTGACATTTTTGGTTGGGGCGACCAAGGGGAAAAACAAAACCCCCTCATCGATTAAGTATTTAATACTTAGAAAAATAGAATTACAATTCTAATTTACAGAATATCTGACGAACCATGACCCAAGACTTCCTTGATCAATGAACCTAGTTACCCTAGGGATAACAGCGCAATCCTTTCTAAAAGTTCCTATCGCCGAAAGGGTTTACGACCTCGATGTTGGATCAGGACATCCTAATGGTGCAACCGCTATTAAGGGTTCGTTTGTTCAACGATTAATAGTCCTACGTGATCTGAGTTCAGACCGGAGTAATCCAGGTCAGTTTCTATCTATAATGATGTTTTTCCTAGTACGAAAGGACCGGAAAAACGAAGTCAATGCCTTAAGCACACTTCTTTTTTAATTATTGAAAAACTCAAATAAATAAAAAAAATCAAACCTTAAACTAAAGATAATAGTTGTTTAGATGGCAGAGCCTGGTAATTGCAAAAGACCTAAGATCTTTAACTCAGGGGTTCAAATCCTCTTCTTAACTAATGGATATTATTTTAAATTATATTCTCAATCCACTGGCCTACATTATCCCAGTACTACTAGCCACAGCCTTCCTCACACTTCTTGAACGAAAAATTCTAGGTTATATACAACTACGTAAAGGCCCAAATATCGTTGGACCATATGGGCTCCTGCAACCAATCGCAGACGGATTAAAATTATTTATAAAAGAACCCATCCGTCCAGCATCTTCATCACAAATACTCTTTCTATTAACCCCAATCACCGCACTAACACTAGCACTCCTCATATGAATACCCCTACCCCTTCCCCATGCACTCCTAAACCTAAACTTAGGCCTACTATTTATCTTAGCCATCTCAAGCTTAATAGTATATACAATTTTAGGTTCTGGTTGAGCTTCAAATTCAAAATATGCCCTCATAGGAGCCCTACGCGCAGTAGCACAAACAATTTCTTACGAAGTAACCCTAGGCCTCATTCTACTATCTATAGTAATTATAGCTGGGGGATTTACTCTCCACACATTTAACTTAACACAAGAAACAATTTGATTAATCTTACCAGGTTGACCCCTCGCCATAATATGATATATCTCAACACTAGCAGAAACCAATCGTGCTCCATTCGATTTAGCTGAGGGTGAATCAGAGCTGGTTTCAGGTTTTAATATTGAATATGCAGGGGGACCATTTGCCCTATTCTTTCTAGCTGAATACTCAAATATCTTAATAATAAATACCCTCTCAGTAATTTTATTTTTAGGTACCTCATATAACACCTATATACCAGAAATAACAACCCTAAACTTGATATTTAAAACAGCCTTATTAACTATCCTATTCCTATGAATCCGTGCCTCATACCCACGCTTCCGTTATGATCAACTCATGCACTTAGTATGAAAAAGTTTTTTACCACTAACATTAGCCCTTATTTTATGACACATTACATTACCAATCTCCATAGCAAGTCTTCCACCTCTAACTTAAGGAAGAGTGCCTGAATTAAAGGGTTACTTTGATAGAGTAAATAATGAATGTTAAACTCCTTCCTCTTCCTAGAGAAATGGGGCTTGAACCCACACCTTGAAGATCAAAACCCCAAGTACTTCCAATTATACTATTCCCTAAGTAAAGTCAGCTAATCAAGCTTTTGGGCCCATACCCCAACCATGTTGGTTAAAATCCTTCCTCTACTAATGAATCCTCTAATTCTTTTAATATTAATATTAAGTTTGATAATAGGAACACTAATAACCTTCATCTCAACAAACTGATTATTAATTTGAATTGGTTTAGAAATTAATACTATAGCTATCATCCCCTTAATAATTTATAAACAACATCCACGTGCAGTCGAAGCCGCAACAAAATATTTCTTAACACAAGCAACAGCCTCTGCCCTCCTCCTATTTGCTGGTGTCTCAAACGCTTGATTAGTTGGCCAATGAGAAATAACTGAAATAGTAAATCAAACTTCAGCTACACTAGCCACATTCGCATTAGCACTAAAAATCGGCTTGGCACCTATACACTTTTGATTACCAGAGGTCCTCCAAGGCATTACCCTAACTACAGGTCTTATTTTAACAACATGACAAAAACTCGCACCCTTCGCAATTCTACTTCAACTCCATCACGCACTAAACCCAAATCTACTAACTATTTTAGGCTTAACCTCAATCCTTGTAGGGGGCTGAGGAGGTCTAAATCAAACCCACCTACGAAAAATTCTAGCCTACTCATCAATTGCACACCTAGGTTGAATAGTAAGCATCCTACATTATATACCTAATTTAACACTCCTTAATTTAATAGTATACATCATTTTAACCACCTCAATATTCATCATATTTATCCACACCAACTCAACTAAAATTAATACCCTTGCACCACTTATAATAAAATTACCATTAATATCTACCATTATATTAACATCCTTATTATCCCTAGGTGGACTTCCACCTCTAACTGGTTTCATACCAAAATGATTAATTCTCCAAGAACTAACTAAACAAAATATAATATTAACAGCTACTATTATAGCCTTAGCAACCCTTCTCAGTTTATTCTTTTATTTACGCCTCTGCTACGCAGTCTCATTAACCATCTCACCCAACCTAACCCTATCACCAACATCATGACAAGCACCACCCACCAAATCAAATTTATTACTAGCCATCCTTACAATAATAACAATTATACTTCTTCCACTAACCCCCTTAATTTTAACTCTAACTATATAAGAAGTTTAGGTTAACTAAACCAAAAACCTTCAAAGCTTTAAATAAAAGTGAAATCCTTTTAACTTCTGATAAATAAGACTTGCAAGACTTTATCTCACATCTTCTGAATGCAACCCAGACACTTTAATTAAGCTAAAACCTTTATAGATAAGTAGGCTTCGATCCTACGACGTCTCAGTTAACAGCTAAGCGTTCAATCCAGCGAACTTTTACCTAGGCTTCTCCCGCCGTTAGACGAAAAAGGCGGGAGAAGCCCCGGGAGAATCTTTCTCCTTTTTACGATTTGCAATCATATGTAAATTGTTATACTACAAGACTAGTTGATAAGAAGAGGACTTCCACCTCTCTACACGAAACTACAGTCCGCCGCTTAACCTCAGCCATCTTACCTGTGACAATCAACCGCTGATTATTCTCTACAAATCACAAAGATATCGGCACCCTATATTTAATCTTTGGTGCTTGAGCAGCAATAGTCGGAACAGGATTAAGCTTATTAATTCGAACAGAATTAAGTCAGCCTGGTACTCTCTTAGGAGATGATCAAATCTATAACGTAATCGTTACTGCCCATGCTTTCGTTATAATTTTCTTCATGGTTATACCTATTATAATTGGCGGTTTTGGCAATTGACTAATCCCACTAATAATTGGAGCCCCTGATATAGCCTTTCCACGAATAAATAATATAAGTTTCTGATTATTGCCTCCATCCTTTCTCCTTTTACTTGCCTCAGCAGGTGTTGAAGCAGGAGCAGGAACAGGGTGAACAGTATATCCACCACTCGCCGGTAATCTTGCACACGCAGGAGCATCCGTTGATTTAACCATTTTCTCTCTCCATTTAGCCGGTATTTCCTCTATTTTAGCATCAATTAATTTTATTACAACAATTATTAATATAAAACCCCCATCAATCTCACAATATCAAACACCATTATTCGTATGATCATTGCTTGTAACAACTGTTCTACTCCTCTTATCATTACCAGTTCTAGCAGCAGGGATTACAATACTCCTAACAGACCGAAACCTCAACACCACATTCTTTGACCCAGCAGGGGGAGGGGATCCAATTTTATACCAACATTTATTCTGATTTTTTGGTCATCCTGAAGTTTATATTTTAATTTTACCTGGTTTTGGGATAATTTCCCATGTTGTCGCTTACTATTCTGGAAAAAAAGAACCCTTTGGTTATATGGGGATGGTGTGAGCAATAATAGCAATTGGTTTACTTGGTTTTATCGTATGAGCCCATCATATATTTACTGTTGGTATAGATGTTGATACACGAGCTTATTTCACCTCCGCCACAATAATTATTGCAATTCCTACTGGTGTAAAAGTATTTAGCTGATTAGCCACTCTCCATGGAGGACATATTAAATGAGAAACACCTCTACTATGAGCACTTGGATTTATTTTCCTATTTACTATTGGAGGACTAACAGGAATTGTATTAGCCAATTCATCTCTTGATATTGTACTTCATGATACATATTATGTTGTAGCACATTTCCACTATGTTTTATCTATAGGTGCAGTATTTGCCATCATAGCAGGTTTTATCCATTGATTCCCACTAATCTCTGGGTATACACTCCACTCCACCTGAACAAAAATACAATTTCTAGTAATATTTATTGGGGTTAATTTAACATTTTTCCCTCAACATTTCCTTGGGTTAGCTGGGATACCACGCCGTTATTCAGACTACCCAGACGCTTATACCATTTGAAATGTAATTTCATCCATTGGTTCAATAATTTCACTAATTGCTGTCATCATACTCCTATATATTATTTGAGAAGCATTTGCCTCAAAACGTGAAATTACATCTATTGATTTACCTTACACAAATGTAGAGTGATTACATGGTTGTCCCCCACCCTACCACACATTTGAAGAACCAGCATTTGTCCAAGTTCAACGCCCAACTTATTAACAAGGAAGGAAGGAATCGAACCCCCATAAATTAGTTTCAAGCTAACTACATTACCATTCTGTCACCTCCTTTGAGATTCTAGTATAAACAGAACATTACTTTGTCAAGGTAAAAGTGTGGAATAAAATCCACGAATCTTATTTAATGGCACACCCATCACAATTAGGATTTCAAGATGCAGCCTCCCCAGTAATAGAAGAATTACTCCACTTCCATGATCATACACTAATAATCGTGTATTTAATTAGCTCCCTTGTCCTTTATATTATTGTAGTTATAGTATCAACTAAACTTACTAATAAATATATTTTAGACTCTCAAGAAATTGAAATTGTATGAACAATCTTTCCAGCAATCATTCTAATTATAATTGCCCTTCCATCATTACGCATTTTATATTTAATAGATGAAATCAATGATCCTCACATTACAATTAAAGCTTTAGGTCACCAATGATATTGAAGCTATGAATATACTGATTATGAAAATCTAGAATTCGATTCTTACATAATCCAAACTGAAGACTTAAATCCAGGACAGTTTCGACTTTTAGAAACAGATCACCGAATAGTTGTACCCATAGAATCCCCCATTCGAATATTAATTACTGCCGAAGACGTTCTCCACTCGTGAGCAGTACCAGCACTAGGTATTAAAATAGATGCAGTACCAGGACGCTTAAATCAAACAGCCTTCATCATTTCACGCCCAGGGGTGTATTATGGCCAATGTTCAGAAATTTGTGGCGCCAATCACAGCTTCATACCTATCGTAATTGAAGCAGTCCCTCTAGAACACTTTGAGAATTGATCTTCATTAATATTAGAAGAATCTTCATTAAGAAGCTAAAAATGGGATATAGCATTAGCCTTTTAAGCTAAATAATGGTGAACCCCTACCACCCTTAATGATTATGCCTCAATTAAACCCTAACCCTTGATTCTTAATTTTTATCTTCTCATGGTTTTTCTTCCTATTTGTTATAACGCAAAAAGTATTAAGTTATTTATTTAATAAAGAACCCATGCTCAAAAATGCAGAAAAACCAAAACCAGAGCCCTGAAACTGACCGTGAACCTAACTTTTTTTGAACAATTCCTAAGTCCCTCACTCATGGGAATACCATTAATTATTTTAGCAATTATCACCCCATGAATAATAATTCTAAAATCATCTAACCGTTGACTTAATAACCGTCTTTTAACCCTACAAATATGATTTATTAACCGCTTTTTATATCAACTAATACAACCAATCCTTTCAAGTGGACATAAATGAGCTGTAATCTTTGTAGCACTAATAATATTTCTTATTACTATAAATTTACTAGGACTCCTTCCATATACCTTTACCCCTACAACACAGCTCTCACTAAATATGGCATTTGCCATTCCACTTTGATTAATAACAATCTTCATTGGTTTACTTAAACAACCCACTATTGCCTTAGCACACCTTCTTCCAGAAGGGACACCAACCTTACTTACACCCATTTTAATTATTATCGAAACTATTAGTCTATTTATCCGACCTCTAGCTTTAGGCGTTCGACTAACAGCAAATTTAACAGCTGGACATCTCCTTATACAACTCATCGCAACCGCAGCTTTCACATTAATTAATATTATACCAATAGTAGCTATTTTAACCACCCTAATCCTATTTTTACTAACTATTCTTGAAGTAGCTGTGGCTATAATTCAAGCCTATGTCTTTGTACTTCTATTAAGTCTCTACTTACAAGAAAATGTTTAAATGGCCCACCAAGCACATGCATATCATATAGTAGACCCCAGTCCTTGACCCTTAACAGGAGCTATCGCCGCTCTCCTAATAACCTCTGGCTTAGCCACATGATTTCACTCCCATAACCCCTTCCTACTTTATATAGGTTTAATTCTAATCATTTTAACTATAATTCAATGATGACGGGATATTATTCGAGAGAGTACTTTCCAAGGCCATCATACTCAACCAGTCCAACAAGGCCTACGTTATGGTATAATTTTGTTTATTACATCAGAAGTATTTTTTTTCTTAGGATTTTTCTGAGCCTTCTATCATTCTAGTTTAGCTCCAACTCCCGAACTAGGAGGGTGTTGACCCCCAACAGGCATTAACCCCTTAGACCCCTTCGAAGTACCACTTCTTAATACTGCAGTTCTATTAGCCTCCGGTGTTACAGTTACATGAGCCCACCATGGAATTATAGAAGGAAATCGAAAAGAAGCTATTCAAGCCCTAACTCTAACAATCATTTTAGGGATTTACTTTACTGCCCTACAAGCTATAGAATATTATGAAGCCCCCTTTACTATCGCCGATGGGGTTTATGGTACGACATTCTTTGTTGCTACAGGATTTCATGGATTACATGTTATTATCGGCTCTACATTTTTAATCATTTGTCTCCTACGACAAATTCAATTCCACTTTACATCTAAACATCACTTTGGGTTTGAAGCCGCTGCATGATATTGACATTTCGTTGACGTAGTTTGATTATTCCTTTACGTATCAATTTACTGATGAGGTTCATAAACTTTTCTAATATCAACTAGTATAAGTGACTTCCAATCATTCAGCCTTGGTTAAAATCCAAGGAAAAGTAATGAACCTCATTACAATTACTATCACCATTACAGCCCTTATTTCACTAATTATAGCTTTCATTGCCTTTTGACTCCCATCCCTTAAACCAGATTATGAAAAATTAACCCCTTTTGAATGCGGATTTGATCCCCTAGGGACAGCACGACTACCTTTTTCAATCCGCTTCTTCCTAGTAGCTATTTTATTCTTACTATTTGATCTAGAAATTGCCCTCTTACTTCCCCTACCTTGAGCAGACCAACTTAATAATCCAACACTTACAATCCTTTGAGCAGCTATTATCATTATTCTATTAACCCTAGGACTCATTTATGAATGATTACAAGGAGGTTTAGAGTGAGCAGAATAGATATTTAGTCTAAAATACAAGACTATTAATTTCGACTTAATAAATTATAGTGAAAATCTGTAAATATCTTCATGACCCCCATCTTCTTCACTCTTACCTCAACATTTGCCCTTAGCTTAATAGGATTAACCCTTAACCGATCCCACTTTTTATCTGCCTTAATTTGTTTAGAAGGTATAATATTATCACTATTCATCTCAATCGCTCTCTGATCAATAATAGCAAACTCATCATCCTGATCTTTATCCCCTATAATTCTTTTAACATTTTCAGCCTGTGAAGCAAGCTCAGGCCTAGCCCTCCTAGTAGCTACAACTCGAACACATGGATCAGATCAATTAAAAAATTTAAATTTATTACAATGTTAAAAATTCTCATTCCAACAATTATACTAATTCCCACCACCTATTTTATAAACAAAAAATGAATATGAACCTCTACAATCTCGTACAGTCTATTAATTGCCACAGCAAGCTTATCATGATTTAAATGAAATCTTGAAACAGGATGAAATTTCTCAAATAATTGATTAGCTGTTGATCCCCTATCAGCCCCACTCTTAGTGTTAACCTGCTGACTTCTTCCACTAATACTTCTAGCAAGCCAAAATCACTTAGCAAATGAACCCTACATTCGCCAACAAATTTATATTATTCTACTAATTCTACTACAAATCTTTCTAATTTCAGCCTTCAGCGCAACAGAGCTAATTTTATTTTACATTATATTTGAAGCCACACTAATCCCTACCCTGATCATCATTACTCGCTGAGGAAATCAAACCGAACGCCTAAATGCAGGCACCTATTTTCTATTTTATACACTAGCAGGCTCCCTCCCACTCTTAATTGCCCTTCTCATTTTACAGAATGATATAAACTCCCTCTCAATATTTATAATACAACATAATTTAATTAGCAATATAAACACCTGATCTAATAAATTTTGATGATTAGCATGTCTAATCGCCTTCCTAGTAAAAATACCCCTCTATGGTTTACACCTTTGATTACCAAAAGCACACGTAGAAGCACCAATTGCAGGTTCAATAATTCTAGCAGCAATTTTATTAAAACTCGGTGGTTATGGTATAATACGAATCATTATTATATTAAATCCACTAACTAAAGAAATAATATATCCATTCTTGATTCTAGCACTCTGAGGTATTATTATAACAAGTTCCATTTGTTTACGACAAACAGATTTAAAATCATTAATTGCCTACTCATCAGTAAGTCATATAGGACTTGTAGCAGCAGCAATTCTAATCCAAACACCATGAAGCTTCGCAGGAGCAATTATACTAATAATTGCCCACGGATTGATTTCATCAGCTTTATTCTGCTTATCTAATACCAACTATGAACGAATTCACACTCGAACCCTTATCCTAACTCGAGGTTTACAAATTATTTTACCACTTATAGCCACCTCCTGGTTTCTAATTAATTTAGCTAATCTAGCAATACCACCTAGTCCAAATTTAATAGGGGAATTACTTATCATCACTTCACTATTCAAATGATCAAACTGAACTATTATTCTTACAGGATTTGGGGTAATATTAACAGCATCCTATTCACTTTATATATTTTTAATAACCCAACGAGGGTCTACACCCCCCCACCTAGTACTTACTAACCCCTCACACACTCGAGAACATCTCCTAATTTATTTACACTTGTTACCCTCTATTTTAATTATTCTTAAACCAAGTCTTATCTTAGGTTGAACATTTTGTTGTTATAGTTTAAAAAAAACACTAGACTGTGATTCTAAAAATAAAAGTTAAAATCTTTTTAATAACCAAGAGAGATCTAGGATAAAAAGAATTGCTAACTCTTTTTTCCGTGGTTAAAATCCACGGCTCACTTAACTTTTGAAAGATAATAGTAATCTATTGGTCTTAGGAACCAAAAATTCTTGGTGCAACTCCTAGCAAAAGTTATGAATTTAATATTAAACACAACTTTTTTTCTCATCTTCATCATTTTATTATATCCTCTCATCACCTCCACCATGATATCCCAAACCAATGAAAAATGATCTAACAAAGTAAAATCAGCTGTAAAAATTTCATTTTTCATTAGTTTAATTCCATTAACATTTTTTTTAGACCAGGGCCTAGAATCTGTTACAATAAACTGAAGCTGAATTAATGTAGAAACCCTAAATATTAATATCAGTTTTAAATTTGATCTCTTCTCAATTATTTTTACACCAGTAGCTCTCTATGTTACATGATCTATCTTTGAATTCGCACTATGATATATATCATCAGATCCCCATTTAAACCGATTCTTTAAATATTTATTATTATTTCTTATTACAATAATTATTTTAGTTACAGCAAATAATTTATTTCAACTCTTCATCGGATGAGAAGGTGTAGGCATCATATCCTTCTTACTAATTGGCTGATGGTATAGTCGAACAGATGCTAATACAGCCGCCCTTCAAGCCGTCATCTATAACCGTGTTGGAGATATCGGATTAATTCTTAGCATAACATGATTAGCAAGCCACACTAACTCCTGAGAAATACAACAATTTTTTTATTTAACAAAAGATATAGATTTAACACTCCCCTTATTAGGTTTAGTATTAGCCGCTGCAGGAAAATCAGCACAATTTGGATTACACCCCTGACTTCCTGCAGCAATAGAAGGTCCTACACCAGTTTCTGCCCTACTTCACTCAAGCACAATAGTTGTAGCAGGCGTATTTCTTTTAATTCGACTTAACCCTTTAATTAATAATAATCAAGTAATCTTAACCACCTGCCTTTGCTTGGGTGCAATAACCACACTATTTACAGCTGCCTGCGCCCTAACCCAAAATGATATCAAAAAGATTATTGCTTTCTCCACATCCAGTCAATTAGGCCTTATAATAATTACTATTGGACTCAATCAACCCCACCTAGCTTTCCTACACATCTGCACACATGCCTTCTTTAAAGCCATACTATTTATGTGTTCTGGTTCTATTATCCATGCACTCAACGATGAACAAGATATCCGAAAAATAGGAGGACTCCACAAACTTCTACCATTCACTTCCTCCGCTCTAGCAGTAGGAAGTTTAGCATTAACAGGAATACCCTTTCTCTCAGGCTTTTTCTCAAAAGATGCTATCATCGAAGCCATAAATATATCACACTTAAATGCCTGAGCCCTTACCATAACACTTCTAGCAACCTCCTTTACAGCCATCTATAGTTTCCGTTTAGTATTTTTTTCATTATTAAATTATCCACGATTTGCTTCATTCCCCCCAATTAATGAAAATAATAAACTTTTCATAAATCCTATTAAACGACTCGCCTATGGGAGTATCATAGCCGGTTTCTTAATTATATCCAACATAACAATAACAAAAAATCAAATTATAACAATAACACCCATCCTTAAAATATCTGCACTATTAGTTACAATCATTGGATTTATACTGGCTCTAGACTTAACAAACATTACCAAAAATCAACTCAAAATTTATCCTTTAACCCAAATATACACTTTTTCTAATATACTAGGATATTATCCACCAATTATCCACCGATTATTACCAAAACTTAATTTATCTTGAGCTCAAAATATCTCAACCCATATAATTGATTTAACATGAAATGAAAAAATTGGACCAAAAAATACAATTGTACAACAAACTTCAATAATTAAACTTATTAATACTCCACAACAAGGTTTTATTAAAACCTATTTTATTGTTTTCCTATTTACAATTCTCTTAATTTTAATTATATTATATTAAACAACGCGAAGACTTCCCCAAGACAAACCACGAGTTAATTCTAGCACAACAAATAATGTTAAAAGCAATATTCAACCACCAAGAAACAACATAATACCACCATAAGAATATAACAACCCTACACCAAAATCACCACGAGTAACTTCCAATATACTTAACTCCTCTCCACCAAATCACCCACAATTTCAATCTCGAATAAACCCCTTACCAACATAAATTAAACAACCTAAATAAAAAAATAAATAAGCTAAAACAGATCAATCTCCCCATGTCTCAGGGTAACGCTCAGCAGCAAGCGCCGCCGTATAAGCAAATACAACCATCATTCCCCCCAAATAAATTAAAAATAAAATTAAACACAAAAAAGAATCTCCAAAAATAGCCAACATACCACAACCAAAACCAGAAGAAATAACTAAACCTAATGCCGCATAATAAGGTGAAGGATTTGATGCCACTGCTATAAAACCTAAAATAAAACTAAATATTATAAATAAAACCAAATAAGTCATTACTTTTACTTAGACTTCAACTAAGACCTATAATCTGAAAAACTATCGTTGTTAATTCAACTATAAAAATTTAATGACAATAATTAACCGAAAAAATCACCCACTATTAAAAATTATTAATAGCGTATTAATTGATCTTCCCGCCCCACCAAATATCTCCATCTGATGAAATCTAGGTTCACTCCTAGGCTTATGTTTAATTATCCAAATCCTAACAGGACTTTTTTTAGCAATACATTATACCGCAGACATTTCAACCGCATTCTCCTCCGTAGCCCACATTTGTCGGGATGTTAATTACGGCTGAATAATCCGCAACATCCACGCTAACGGTGCTTCCCTATTTTTTATTTGCATTTATCTACACATTGCCCGAGGGCTTTATTATGGTTCTTACCTTAATAAAGAAACTTGAAATATTGGAGTAATTTTATTAATTTTACTCATAGCAACCGCCTTCGTAGGTTACGTTTTACCATGAGGACAAATATCATTTTGAGGTGCTACAGTAATTACTAACCTCTTCTCCGCACTCCCCTACATTGGTGATATATTAGTACAATGAATCTGAGGTGGTTTCTCAGTAGACAATGCAACCCTCACCCGATTTTTCGCATTCCATTTTATATTGCCCTTCATCATCGCTGCCATAACTATAGTTCACATTTTATTTCTCCACGAGACAGGATCAAATAATCCAACAGGACTCAATTCAGATATAGATAAAATCCCATTTCACCCCTACTATTCCTATAAAGATATTCTCGGTTTCTTTATTCTAATTTTAGTTTTAATTATTTTTACCTTATTTTCACCCAACATACTAGGAGACGCAGAAAATTTCATCCCCGCCAACCCTCTCGTTACACCACCCCATATTAAACCAGAGTGATATTTCCTATTTGCATATGCTATTCTACGCTCTATTCCCAACAAATTAGGGGGTGTACTAGCCCTCCTACTCTCCATCCTCATTCTCATATTTATTCCACTTCTCCACACCTCAAAACAACGAAGCCTAACATTTCGACCATTAACTCAAATCATTTTCTGAATACTCGTAGCCACTACCATTATCCTAACATGAATTGGTGGCCAACCAGTTGAACAACCCTTCATTATAATTGGCCAATTCTTCTCAATCCTTTACTTCTCCTTAATTTTAATTTTTATGCCCTTATCAAGTTGAATTGAGAATAAAATACTCAACCTTTAAAGTCCAGGTCGCCTAACCAAGGCATTGGTCTTGTAAACCAAAGACTGAAAGTGAAAATCTTTCCCAAGACAATTAATATTATTAAATAAATAAAATCAAGAAAAAGAGCTTTAAACTCCTATCTTTGACTCCCAAAGTCAAAATTTTAATTAAACTATCTCCTGAGATAACTAAATAATATACCCAATAAACATAATTCAACAAAATTAGTAGTTACCTAAAAACCATTATTAATTTTATCTAACTCCATCAACAAATCAAAAAACCAATCAACTTATAAAATATTAAGTTGGTTGGTTGGCTGTCCACTATCTAGCCCCTAACACCTTAATATATTATTAGTTAAATTCAATAACATCTAATCAAAACATGAATAATAAACCTAACTGATAATTTATACCCTCCTATTTAGCTAGTTAGATCATTATTAAACCACAACACATTCATAATTAAAATTCTTGACGATAACCTTAAAAAAACTAATTAACCAAAATCCACYCCACTCCATTTTCCAATTCAACGATAAAACATAAAATCATAACYGTACTAACACATAAAAATTAAAAATTTACTCGAAAAGGATTAACTTTTATTTATTTATTAAAAATAATTAATTAAACTATCTCCTGAGATAACTAAATAATATACCCAATAAACATAATTCAACAAAATTAGTAGTTACCTAAAAACCATTATTAATTTTATCTAACTCCATCAACAAATCAAAAAACCAATCAACTTATAAAATATTAAGTTGGTTGGTTGGCTGTCCACTATCTAGCCCCTAACACCTTAATATATTATTAATTAAATTCAATAACATCTCAAATCAAAACATGAATAATAAACCTAACTGATAATTTATACCCTCCTATTTAGCTAGTTAAATCATTATTAAACCACAACACATTCATAATTAAAATTCTTGACGATAACCTTAAAAAAACAATTAACCAAAATCCACCCCACTCCATTTTCCAATTCAACGATAAAACATAAAATCATAACCGTACTAACACATAAAAAAATTAAAAATTTACTCGAAAAGGATTAACTTTTATTTATCACATGACCTCCTCAACCTAATAATATTAAATGGTAATAAGGGGGTCCTATTGATCCATCCCAAAAGCAAACTAACCCCACATAATCAATCACTTAACCCCCAACACCCCAACAATACAAAAAAACATAAAATAATATTAATTGCCCAACTTACCTACACAAAGCTTGGGTGATAAACTGTCCACTATCTGGCCCCCTACTCCCCGACATAGACTCAATTAAATAGTCTTACGTCAACAAGAAGTACAAATTCCGTCAATTTTCTCCGGAGAGCAACTAATTATGAAATAAGACATATATACATCTATATGCTTAATAAGCATTAACAGATATTCCCCATCCTTCATTACACTACTATGATTAATAAGCATTAACAGATATTCCTCATCTTCATTACACTACTGTTTAACCCATAATTACATGATTATTCAATTTATCATTACTATTTCTGTATAAATTTCGTCCTATTTTAATTATAATCCAATAACTTAAACCATAAATTGACAACTCATATATTTAAATTATTAACTTCATTAACTATGAGGGTTGGTAAGAAATAAACAATACCCTAATATATCCCCCTTTGCACGGTTTGTGGTACTGATAAAGATTAATCCCTATCAATTGATCAAATGTTCGCATTTGGCACCCTTGTAAGGCATTGACTCTCATTCGTATCAGCTTCCATCTACTCTAGTTCCCTTTATTGACATTCTACTCTTAATCGTCTCAAGATTTCTTGTCCTCCCAGTCTTTTTGGGGGGAATGAAGCAATCACAAACCCGCAAGGGTTGGTATCCGGCTCACTCATTTAAACTTGTGCTATCCTCGACATAACGTTTTATAATCAATTACTTATTCATTCGGTGATCTTTATTTGTCAAGTAAACTAAGAATGTACATCATAGGGCAATAATTAAAATTATATAATACTAAGATTTGTGAATAATTTAACAATGAATTTAAGAAAGACATATTCTTTATAATCATTTTAAATCAATATATAATTAATTAATTAATGCAAAAAGCATGAATTGATTCGCCACCCAAAACTATATATTGGACATAAATTATATAATATAGTTACCCCTGGGCTTTGAAAAGAAAAAAAACTTAACTTACATTTTTTTGGAAAAATCCCCCCTCCCCCTTAATATACACGGCTACCCTCGAAAAACCCCTAAAACGAGGACCTAATGTATACTTTGCTCCATTTAAATGACAAGTCATTATGTGTGTCATTATATAGTGTGACACATGGCAT